TCTAAGGAGTCAAAATATAAAAATAAGTAAAAAGTGATATCAGGTACTTGAAACTCCCAAGTTGCACAATGAATCTTTGATTCAGAATTTGTGGAATCCGTCGGTGTCACAGTGGATAAATCTATTTTTTTTTTCCGTCTATTTCGTTTATCTTTATGAGTGCTGTTTAGAATCACTGATCAATCAAGAACTTTCTTCAATTGGAACTAATTCTGTCAATTGGTATTTATTATGGTTTTATTTCGAAAAATGTAAATTTAGGTAAATATTTTATCAGCATATGTAGAAAAAAAACATATCTCATTTAGCTTTTTCATGCTTACTCTAACTAGTTATTTTGGTTTTCTACTGGCTGCTTCAACTATAACGTCAGCTCTATTTATCGGTTTGAACAAGATACGACTTATTTGAATTTAATTAAATAAACAAAAAATTCATAAAAATACAAATTTATCTGATATTCAAAGTATTCTATGGTCCCTTTTCATGTTAATTGTCGATTTTGGGTCATTGAGATTAAGGGATAATTCAGATTAATATTTAGTAATAGATCTTATCTATCTTTTTATCTCCTCAAAGAAATCAAAATGATTGAAGTCTCTTTATTTGGAATCGTCTTAGGTCTAATTCCTATTACTTTGGCAGGATTATTCGTAACTGCATATTTACAATACAGACGCGGTGATCAGTTGGATTTTTAATTTAATTGAGTAACATTTCTTTTTTTGATTGACCTCCTGCAGAGAGGAGGTCAAATTCGGTTTGGAATTCCATTTTTGTTATTCAGCATAACAAAGAAGAAAATCACGCTCTGTAGGATTTGAACCTACGACATCGGGTTTTGGAGACCCGCGTTCTACCGAACTGAACTAAGAGCGCTTTCTTTTCATGACAGAAGATATAACTGTAAAGAAAAAGAGGATTCTTTGTTGTTTTTGTACCCTTTAAAATACATATTGCATATGCATATTACATAAGCATATAGTATGATAAAATGCAAAATTATGTCTAATTTTAAATTAATATATTAATTAATCCCTCGTTACTGTCCATAGGGGAAGTAATAGGTAGGGATGACAGGATTTGAACCCGTGACATTTTGTACCCAAAACAAACGCGCTACCAAGCTGCGCTACATCCCTTTTTCCAATTATGGTACAGTTCCATTCTATAAAAGGCCTGTCTTGTTTTCCACATTATTATTTTCTTCTTTATCCATAAAAAAAAGAAAACGGAAGTTTCTTGCCATTTTATTTCTTCTTTTTAATTTTATATAATATATACAATATACCTGAACCCTAAAAATATTTATCGGTAATGCTCAGGAGGAAAGAGTCTATTATCTTTTTTTAAGGAGAAGAAAATCTCATCGACTAGTTCATTGTACATAGATATTAATATAGTTGTTAAGTTAGGCATTTTGCGTAAAAATACAAGCGATCCTTAACTACAGCATATGATCGATTGTATATGTATTACAATAAAGAAATAAAGAAGGAGGATTTCCAATGCGAGATATAAAAACATATCTCTCTGTGGCACCTGTGCTAAGTACTCTATGGTTTGGGGCTTTAGCAGGTCTATTGATCGAAATTAATCGTTTATTCCCAGACGCCTTGTCATTTCCCTTTTTTTAATTCTAGTTATTTTATTTCATTAACATTAGAATGAGAAGAAATAAAGAAAATTAGAGATACAAAAAATTGCGACAAAAATCTCCCATCCCCATCCTTTTTTTGGTTGTTTAGTATAGGAAGGGGAAAAAGGATCAAATCAAAATGTATTGATTCTCAGCATCGCATCACATCAAGTGGGTATAAGATCCATTTTTGTAGAATGGGAATGTGGATCCAGGGTAGAAATTATAGAATCAAGACTACCCAAAATAAATACTGGGATTAGGATAAGAATAATCAAATAAATAGTTAGAAAAAATTTTCTTATTTAAATATTACATTATAACATTACATTATAATGTAATATTTAAATAGTAGTAACTTCCATTTATTTTTTTCATTTTATGTTCTTTTCTTCTAAATGAGTTGAATTGATCCAAAGAAAGAGGGTTCATGGCGAAGGGTAAAGATGTCAGAGTAAGAGTTATTTTGGAATGTACCAGTTGTGCCCGAAAGGACACCCATAAAAAATCGTCGGGAATTTCTAGATATATTACTCAAAAGAATCGACATAATACACCCAGTCGATTAGAATTGAGAAAATTTTGTCGTTATTGTTACAAGCATACAATTCACGGGGAAATAAAGAAATAGATTGAATAGAACCGTAGGGGTAACTCCTCCAAGGCCAAGGAAAAGAATAGAAAAGAAAAGCATAGAATATAATAACATATATATGTATATAATATACATACAAACAAAATACATAAAAATCAAATCCTATTTCGTTCGGTTCAATCTAAACTAAAATGAATGAAGAAATAGGATTTGATAGATAAGGAATAAACCATGGATAAATTCAAGCAACCTTTTCAGAAATCCAAGCGATCTTTTCGTAGGCGTTTGCCCCCAATTGGATCGGGGGATCGAATTGATTATAGAAACATGAGTTTAATTAGTCGATTTATTAGTGAACAGGGAAAAATATTATCTAGACGAGTAAATAGATTGACCTTGAAACAACAACGATTAATTACTATCGCTATAAAACAAGCTCGTATTTTATCTTTGTTACCTTTTCTTAATAATGAGAAACAATTTGAGAGAGCGGAGTCAATTCCTAGAAATACCGGTCTTCGAACCAGAAATAAATAGGTATACTATACTCCTCAATTGACCCAAAACTTCAATCAGAACTCTGCATCTGATTGATATTTTGTTTAAAAAAATAGATAATATAATACAATACAGATTTTATTCTTGTGTTCTAAGAAAAAATGGGGAAAGAAGAAAGAAATCTTTTTTTATTGAAACATGTTCGTTCATTCCTACTAAATCTGAATTCTTAATTTTTTTTTATTAGATCTTCCCGGAGTTCATTCTCCGGGGAATTTTTTTTTCAATCATTCCTGTATATTACTTTCTATTTATAGAATTTATGTATATTAGTTTCTATTTATAGAATTTCTATTATTTATAGAATTTCTATTATTATTTATAGAATTTCTATTATAGTATTTAATAATGGAATATCTTAATATCTTTTATTTGGTAATCTTATTGGAAATAATATAAAGACAATTTTTGTTTAATATAGCTATTTGTGCAAGTATTTTACGATTAAGAAGTAATTGTTTCTTGTACATATCATGTATTAATCTACTATAGCTATAGGATAGTTCATTCTCACGAGTTACTGCATTTATCCGAGTAATCCACAAACGACGAAAATCTCTCTTTTTCCTGCCTCTATCTCGATGAGTGGAAACCAAGGCTTTTATTTTTTGTTGAGTAATAGTTCGAGTAAGTCTTGAGTGAGCTCCTCGAAAGCTTGATGCAAATAAACGAATTTTTGTTCGACGTCTCCGGGCTATATATCCTCGTTTAACTCTGGTCATTGAATCAAATTAAACTTTGATGAATAACTAATTGGTTTGTGTTCTTTCAGTCATTCTTTTCCCTGTTGATTAATAACAAAACGTATTATTCCAATATATAAAATATAAATTCCAATGGCTTTTGCTTCTATGACCTTCCCAACCGCGATTTTTTATTTCAGATATTTCATTATTTCACTTGGAAATAAGAAAAATTCTACCGATACTAAACTAAATATGAAAAAGAATATAGCGGGTTCCATCGTTTCTATGGTTACTTCTTAAACGGTGAGGTCCTCTCTATACACCGGAGCCCCATCTCTCATTTCATTAATGTTATTGGTAACTTGTACAGTTCACACTCTTTGGCTCTACCCATGAATTATATAATAATAGCTCCTTTCACAATCAGAGCTATCGATACAGTGACGGTATTTAATTATGAAAGTTGGCTAGGTAGCTGACCCTGTTAGTCCGTTATTTCAAGAAATAGGAGCATAATCTTTTTTATTTTTAAATATTATTCAATTTCCCCGCTTAGTGTATAACCATTTGATTTGCTACCATGGGGAATTCCTTCTCATCCCAAATCGAGACGATTGGGTTTGCACCAATAGAAACCATAAATTCCAAAAAGTATACAAGAAATCCTCATTTTTCGTTTCGATAATACATAAAATAAATATTGTTTTTGTATTCTATCCATTTTATTGATTAATATTCGAAAAATTGTCTCGTTTGTTCGAGTTTATGATCTGAACGAGTCGCACATACACCCTAGTACATGTTCCTCGACGCTGAGGGCATCCTCGAAGAGCGGGAGATTTCGTAACATTTCTGATTGGCTGTCTTGTCTTTCTAATAAGTTGTTTAATAGTTGGCATGTTGAATTGTATATATTATAGAATGGACTGGTTTAGATCGATCTTAACCTGGTGATTATAAATTATTTCCATTCAATTGAATGAGAATATTTTATGGATATAAAATATTAAATATCAAATTCGCAAAAATTGTACTTATGTTTTGAAATTGATGCATTTATACAGGATCCCCGGTATTTTCGACTGCTACAAGATCAACAATACCATAAGCTTGGGCTTCTGTTGCTGACATAAAAACATCCCTTTCCATGTCTTCGGATATAACCCATAAGGGGTTTCCTGTTCTTTGTACGTAAACCTTCGTGAGGGTTTCGCGAAGTTTCAGTAGTTCTTCCGCTTCCAGGATAAATTCCCCTGCTTGTGCCTCATAAAAAGAACTAGCAGGTTGATGAATCATAACCCTGATAATATAACATCATGAAAGGTTCTTCTATCTCGTAACGTAAGAAGAAAAAAAAAGATAGAATTGAACAACCGTACAGGCATTTTTTATGCATACGGCTCTGCAATGGAATTTCCTTTTCCCTTCTTTACATTGAATAAAAAACAAACAGAAAAGAAACAAAAAAAAGAATCTATTCGATTCAGATTGTTGAATAATCCATTTACCGCCCTTCTTTTCGTATTCCTTTCTTAGGAATTAAAAAAATACTACGATGGTTCTGTTGCTTTATATATTTATTTGATTTTTGATTTAGTTTTAGCAATCCCAAGGTTTTTTTAATCCGATCAAAATGAAGAAAAAAATTCTTTTTTCATTTTCTTACTCTTTCTTTCATAAATAAATATCAGTATCAGAAAGAAACTTTTAGTGTGTAAGAAAAATGGTTTGTGACGCTGAAATGGGTCTCTGATACATAATATCAAAATAAAAAGACCAAATTGGAAATCATCTTTGTTTCATACTACTATTTCGATATGTAATCTTGTGTTATGAAAAAACAAAAAATGTTTGTTCATATCGAACTTAAAGTGCCATGCTATTATTACTTATTATTCATATTCAATATGGCGAAGGCATAGTCTTCTTTCTTTTTTTTTCAAATAAAAAACTCATTGGCGCCAAGCGTGAGGGAATGCTAAACGTTTGGTAATTTCCCCCCCTACCAGAATGAAGGATCCCATTGAAGCGGCTAACCCCATGCAGATTGTATGTACATCTGGTGGTACAAATTGCATAGTGTCATAGATAGCTATTCCTGGTATTACCCAACCTCCGGGGGAGTTTATAAACAAATAAAGATCCCTAGTATCATCTTCTATACTAAGATATACCATAAGACCAACAAGTTGATTTGAGATCTCGCTATCAACTTCTTGTCCTAAGAAAAGTAATCTTTCTCGATAAAGTCGGTTGATTAGGATAAAATTCTATCCCTTAGAAACCGTACATGCACCTTTGGATGCATACGGCTCAAAACAATTTCGAAAAAAAAAATAATCAATGTGTCGATTCCAGCCCTATTTCTTTTTGTAACAGTTTTTTTTTGTTTTTCTAACGAATGGGCTTGTTCTTCTATTTTTCTTTTCAAGAAGTATAAGGTTTTGCCACTTTCTCTCTCAAAAAAAAAAGAAATTTACTGAACTTTTTGAATTAATCTTTCATTGATGTATTATTTCATCAAGGTTCCAATTTTGATGTTATTTTCTTGTTCCTAAATGGGCCCTTTCAATTTTTTAGGTTCACGTTCTACTCCGGGTAAAGATCCGCCCGATTCCTATTTGCACATATAGGACAAATGATATCAGTACCACTCGCTTTTTTTTGCTAAGACTTCGTTTTTTTCAACCCGTTTCATATCTTCCGCCAAATTATTCTATATATTATTTAGTACTACTTCATCTATATATTATTTAGTACTACTTCATCTATATATTATTTAGTACTACTTCATGGATTGGCAGTTTGAGATAACTTAATTCTTACGGTAGAAAAATCATTTATGATACAAGTGGTAATTGTATACATATTACCAATTTGGTATTTTCTGAACGGAGCCTGGATACTTTATTTTATTGTGGCAAGTCAACCATAAATTCTTCTAATTTCAATTATTTATCCTAAAAATAAATTGATCTGACTGTACTTCGCGCTCCGAATTATTGATGGTTCAATCAATCTTTCTTGGGCGAAACATAATATATCTCGATCGGGGGGGAGAATGGGGGAATACCATATGACCCAATATGTCTGACAAGTCGCACTATACGTCAACCCAAACAGCATCTTCCTCTCCGGGACTCCGAAAAGGTACTTTTGGAACACCAATGGGCATTAAATTAAAGAAAAAAATTAAGTACTATATTTTACTTTGATTTGGAAACGTAATGTAATAATGAATTAATTGTTTTCATAATTTGGATTTTCCTTCTGTTTATCCTATTTTATATAGGATATAGATTTTATACATAGATTGTCAGATAAAGTAAGACAGAATGTATAAAACAATTCTTACGAATGGATTGTTTGAACGATGAACAAGTATTTATACACTCGTTCAAAAAAAAAAAATCAGACCAATCCCCCATTGCGTATTGCTACTTATCGGGTATAGAATAGATCTGCTTCTATTTGTTCCTACGAACAGAATTCCTATATTATTTCGAATGGAACGGAATAAATATTAACCCTTGCTCATAGATAATCTACTGAAAAGGGTTAGGTACTATCATATATACATATATATGTTTAGTTTTTTCCAATGCGATAAAGTTACATAGTGTCCATTTATCTTTGATAAAGAGGTATTTCCATGGGTTTGCCTTGGTATCGTGTTCATACCGTCGTTTTGAATGATCCCGGTCGCTTACTTGCTGTCCATATAATGCATACAGCTTTAGTTGCTGGTTGGGCCGGTTCGATGGCTCTATATGAATTAGCGGTTTTTGATCCTTCTGACCCTGTTCTTGATCCGATGTGGAGACAGGGTATGTTCGTTATACCCTTCATGACTCGTTTAGGAATAACCAATTCATGGGGTGGTTGGAGTATTACAGGAGGGACTATAACGAATCCAGGTATTTGGAGTTATGAAGGTGTGGCAGGGGCACATATTGTGTTTTCTGGCTTGTGCTTTTTGGCAGCTATCTGGCATTGGGTATATTGGGACCTAGAAATATTCTCCGATGAACGTACAGGAAAACCCTCTTTGGATTTGCCAAAAATCTTTGGAATTCATTTATTTCTCTCAGGGTTAGCTTGCTTTGGTTTTGGTGCATTTCATGTAACAGGCTTGTATGGTCCTGGAATATGGGTATCGGATCCTTATGGGCTAACTGGAAAAGTGCAACCTGTAACCCCCGCGTGGGGCGCAGAAGGGTTTGATCCTTTTGTCCCGGGAGGGATAGCTTCTCATCATATTGCAGCGGGTACATTGGGTATATTAGCGGGCCTATTCCATCTTAGTGTCCGTCCGCCTCAACGTTTATACAAAGGATTACGTATGGGAAATATTGAAACCGTACTTTCCAGTAGTATCGCCGCTGTTTTTTTTGCAGCTTTTGTTGTTGCTGGAACTATGTGGTATGGTTCAGCAACAACACCGATCGAATTATTTGGTCCCACTCGTTATCAGTGGGATCAGGGATATTTCCAGCAGGAAATATATCGAAGGGTTGGTGCTGGACTAGCTGAAAATCTGAGTTTATCAGAAGCCTGGTCTAAAATTCCTGAAAAATTAGCTTTTTATGATTACATTGGTAATAATCCGGCAAAAGGGGGATTATTCAGAGCGGGCTCAATGGACAACGGAGATGGAATAGCTGTTGGATGGCTAGGACACCCTACCTTTAGAGATAAAGAAGGCCGCGAGCTTTTTGTACGCCGTATGCCTACTTTTTTTGAAACATTTCCAGTAGTTTTAGTTGATGGTGACGGAATTGTGAGAGCGGATGTTCCCTTTAGAAGGGCGGAATCCAAGTATAGTGTCGAACAAGTAGGTGTAACTGTTGAATTCTATGGTGGTGAACTCAATGGAGTCAGTTATAGTGATCCTGCTACTGTGAAAAAATACGCTAGACGTGCTCAATTAGGTGAAATTTTTGAATTAGATCGGGCTACTTTGAAATCTGATGGTGTTTTTCGTAGTAGTCCAAGGGGTTGGTTTACTTTTGGACATGCTTCGTTTGCTTTGCTTTTCTTTTTTGGACACATTTGGCATGGTGCTAGAACCATCTTCCGGGATGTTTTTGCTGGTATTGACCCAGATTTAGACGTTCAAGTGGAATTTGGAGCATTCCAAAAAGTTGGGGATCCAACTACAAAGAGACAGGCAGCTTGATACAATATTGCTCTTACCTATATTTTCTACTTTAGGTGCCTGGTAAATTTGGAATCAACGTTTTTTATTTGATTCTTTCTTCTTTTTTTTTATCTGGTAAATGATCCTATACCAAATGAATAGGTGTGGAAGCTATAATTGTAAACCGCAATTGAATCTATGGAAGCATTGGTTTATACATTTTTGTTAGTCTCTACTTTAGGGATAATTTTTTTCGCTATCTTTTTTCGAGAACCACCTAAGGTTCCGACTAAAAAATGAAATGATTTTTCATTATATCAATTAAAGTAACGAGCCTCCCAATAGAATATGGGAGGCTCGTTACTTCAATCAACTAGTCCCCGTGTTCCTCGAATGGATCTCTTAGTTGTTCAGAGGGTTGCCCAAAAGCAGTATATAAGGCGTACCCCGTAAAGCTTACAAGTAAACCAGATATGGAGATGGCGACTAGGGTTGCTGTTTCCATTATTAAAGAATTTCAAGATCACGATGGATCTACAACTACAATAAGATCATTTATTTACAACTACAACAAAATAGTATACAAAGTCAACAGATCTCAACCAATGAATAAAATAGGATTTATGGCTACACAAACTGTTGAGGGTGGTTCTAGGTCTGGGCCAAGACGAACTAACGTAGGAAGTTTATTGAAACCATTGAATTCGGAATATGGTAAAGTAGCTCCCGGGTGGGGGACTACCCCTTTTATGGGGGTCGCGATGGCTCTATTTGCAGTATTTCTATCTATTATTTTGGAGATTTATAATTCTTCCGTTTTATTGGATGGAATTTCCGTGAATTAGGTTTTCTTTATAAGAATTATGAAGTCCTATTTTTTCGATAAAAAAAAATTTCTTAGAACTCGGATTTCTAGGACGTTCTGCTCTGGTAGTTCGACCGTGAAATTCCTTTGTTTCGGTATTTCCGGAATATGAGTGTGTGACTTGTTATAATTGATCCTATTGCTAGTACAGAGTATAAGTCTGTCATCTTGATAGAGATGATTCTACCCCGTCGGATATTTATGTTAGTATCTGGAGCACGGAAGAGATATATAAAATAGATCAAGAAAAGAAATATTTGAACTATGATTCATACCTACTATATTCAATATTGAATTCAGACCTCGTAACCGGACTAAAAAATGAAAAAAGGAAAGATGGAATTTCCACTTTTTCTTACTTAAAAAGCATTTGTTGACAACTGTTTTCTATGGATTTAGTTTCATTATTATTCCATTTATACTAGTCATTGAATAGATGATGATCAAATGGTTCTTACTCAGAGAATCCTTTAGATTAATTAATGGCGTTATTATATTAAATCATCGTGGTTATAGT